ATCATCTTACCAGAATAGAGTATGGTGTGGATCAACCGGAAGAGGTATGCATAAAAGTATTTGCCTCAAGGAGGAATCCTAGAATTCTGTCCGTTTTCTGGGTTTGGAAAAGCGTGGATTTTCAAGAACGAGAATCTTATGATATGTTGGGAATCTCTTATGATAATCATCCGCGCTTGAAACGTATCTTAATGCCCGAAAGTTGGATAGGATGGCCCTTACGTAAGGATTACATTGCCCCCAATTTTTATGAAATACAAGATGCTCATTGAATAATAAGAAAGTAATTTCCACTTAGAAAATTTCAGAGATTCAAGGATTGTACTTTCTGTTCTAGATTAAGCAGAATAATTGAAGTCTCTTTTGTATTAGGGAATTGTGGATAGGCTAACAAAAAGGTAGAATTAGGGATTCGTCGGGATTCTTAGATTTATTTGGAAAATACTTATTTCGTATGAGCCGAACCAATAGGATGAATCAAACGAGTTCTGCATCATGAACCTTGTACTGCGCCTATTGCCTAGACCGTTTCTAGAAAGTCATGTCGAGGCGAATTAGGAACTCGAATAGGAACGAAAATACCAAGAACTGAAAGGGTATCGAATTCGATTTATTTGTATTGTATCTGAACCGAATCTTGTCTATTTCAATTTTGACTTTTTGTTCTTTCAAAAAACCAATTGAACCTTTCAAATATGTATGAATTCTTTTTGAACGAAAGAAAAAAAAAAGAGGAAATAGAATTTCATTTTATTTATTTAAGAATTTAAGAAACTCTACCCATCTATTTTATAGATGGGGTATATCTTGCCAAGATAGATAAAAGTATCTATTATGATCCGGATTCGAAATTAATATGTATCTCGCTTCATATCAATGAATTTATAAAAGAAAGACCTCATACAATTTAACCATGTGCCAGGAACCAGATTTGAACTGGTGACACGAGGATTTTCAGTCCTCTGCTCTACCAGCTGAGCTATCCCGACCATTCCCAATGTAGCATCCCATCCTCATTTTATTAGATGACTGGAGTCTATGTCAATTAAAGGGGCAAGGGGAATTGCAAAGTTTTCTCCAAGTCCTCTAATTTCGAGGATCTTCAAAAAGACGACTTTCTAAGTTTCAGTATGAGTAATGCTATTGATTGTGAATCATTCAAAAAGGGATTCCTTGCTTAATTTGGATGTGTATTCTATATCCCATGTGATAAGAGAAAGCCCTTTGCGCCCAAATACGTTTGTCAAAGAATCAGAAAGATAAAGGAATTTCGAACCGATAACGAAAAGGGGGGATAGGATAAATATTTTAGGAGTCAAATAGGCTTTTTGGGGATAGAGGGACTTGAACCCTCACGATTTTTAAAGTCGACGGATTTTCCTCTTACTATAAATTTCATTGTTGCCGGTATTGACATGTAGAATGGGACTCTATCTTTATTCTCGTCCGATTAATCAGTTCTTTTAAAGATCTATCGGACTCTGGAGTGAATCATTTGCTGAATGAATATTCGATTTTTTCTTCAATGTGGAATCAATTCACACCAATTCTTCCATTTTTTATATTAAAAAATACAAATACAGATTCGGACCATCATTAATCATTTGATATAGTATTCAATAGATACGTTTATCCTTCATCCTTTCTGAAGTTTCCATGGAAAGGTTCCTCTACCAACGCAGTCAACTCCATTTGTTAGAACAGCTTCCATTGAGTCTCTGCACCTATCCTTTTTTCGTTTTTTAAACCTTTGTTTTGAGAAAACAGGATTTGGCTCAGGATTGCCCATTTTTATTAATTCCGGGGTTTCTCTGAATTTGAAAGTTATCACTTAGCAGGTTTCCATACCAAGGCTCAATCCAATTAAGTCCGTAGCGTCTACCGATTTCGCCATATCCCCCCCTTCCTTTTGTTTTGAGATTAGGACCTTATTATGATATCATTCCTTTTTTCTTTCATTTATACTGGAACCCTTGAATTTATTAGATAGCGATTACTATCTCGAAAAAAGTATTTTCTTTCTTACCTATAGAAACCCGTATTTGATCCAATCAAATTGGATTTTATCATTTCTGTATCCGCAATTCAATATGGATTGATATATACCCCATATATATCTTTCTCTTTCTGCCATTTTTCCCATGGAATTGGGGATACCTGAAGGGTCGATTCTTTTTTTTTTTTTTCTTAACTTCCCCTTTTACGAATGAAAGCCAAGGAATGCCTGATTCCTTATAACCAATCAATCGAATTCGAAAGAAATAAGAAATATAGAATTAAAAATATATAGGATAGAAAATATAGAAGTGTAACAAAAAGAATTTCAAATGTCATATGAATTCAAAATCAAAAATAAAAAAGAAAATTTGACTATCTAAAAATATTTAAGATTTACTATCGAATAGAATAATATTCGAATTGTATTCGAATTTAGAATTGTGATAAAGAAATCGAAATTCTATATCGCTATATAAATCGTTATGTTCTATAATATCCAATA